TTCTATTTCTCCAAGCAAAGCTCTTCGCATCGCAATCCCTATTGTGTCGGCTTGTCCTTTCATAAGCGGAGCCAGAATAAATCGACCATAATAAAGACGTTTACTGTCTGTTCTTGATTCAACACACTTCCACTGTAGTGTCCGAGTAGATACTGTTACTTTCTCTCGAACCATAGTAATAATATTTTTTTTGATTGAATTATTTATTTCTCTTGTTTCTCTTGAAATTGATTCACTGTTTATTTCTACACACGTCTTTTTTTCGGAGGTCTACAGCCATTATGTGGCATAGGGGTTACATCCCGTACAAAAGTTAATAGGATACCACTTCTACGAATAGCTCGTAATGCGGCGTCTCTTCCGAGACCGGGACCTTTTATCATGACTTCTGCTCGTTGCATACCCTGATCTACTACTGTACGAATAGCATTTGCTGCTGCAGTTTGAGCGGCAAAGGGTGTCCCTCTTCGCGTACCATTGAATCCACAAGTACCGGCCGAGGACCAGGAAACCACCCGACCTCGTACATCTGTAACTGTGACAATGGTATTATTAAAACTTGCTTGAACATGAATAACTCCCTTTGGTATTTTACGTGCACTTTTACGTGCACCAATACGTACATTTCTACGTAAACCAGTTCTCGGTATAGCTTTTGCCATATTGCATCATCTCATAAATATGAGTCAGAAATATATGGATCTATCCATTTCATGTCAAAACAGATTCTTTATTTGTACACTGAGTTCTTTAGTGAGTCTGATTATCCCTTTATCCTTGTCTTTGTTTATGTCTCGGGTTGGAACAAATTACTCTAATGCGCCCCCGTCTACGGATTAGTCGACATTTTTCACAAATTTTACGAACGGAAGCTCTTATTTTCATATTTTTCATTCCTTATCTTAATTCTGAATCTACTTCTTGGTAGAAAATAAGTTTCTTGAAATTTTTAATCTCGAATCGTATTGAATAAAAATCACCTAATCTTTTGAATCCTTGTTTCGGAGTCGATAAATTATACGTCCTCTGCTTGAATCATAACGACTTACTTCAATTTTGACTTTATCCCCGGGTAGTATCCGTATAAAACTACGTCGGATCTTTCCCGAAACATAACCTAGAATCAGATCCTCATTATCTAACCGAACCCGGAACATGCCATTGGGAAGCGATTCAGTAATTAAACCTTCATGAGTCCATTTTTGTTCTTTCATTCCAGGTAAAGCCTCCTTGAGGTATCAACTAATGGAGGAGAAACGATATTAGACAACTCACCCCCCTTTCTTTTTATATTTCTCAAATAGGAAGAGGTTTCGGATTTCATTTGGATATGAAATGGATTACCATATATAACATAAAATTTCTCCGCCGATTCCTTCTAGTCGAGCTTCCCGATCTGTCATTATACCCCGAGAAGTGGAAAGAATTACAATACCCATCCCACCTAAAATTCTAGGAATTCGTTGAGAGTTAGAATAGATTCGTAGACCGGGTCGGCTGATCCGTTTTAAATTTAAAAAATTTCTATAGGGTCTTTTCCTATTCCTGCTATGTCGCAGGGTTAAAACCAAAAAATTTTTGTTTTTTTCTCGATGTTTTCTGACGTTTTCGATAAAACCTTCTCGGAAAAGTATTTTAACAATATTTTCGGTAATATTAGTAGATGCTATGCGAACAACTCTTTTTCTATCCATATCAGCATTTCGTATAGAGGTTATTATCTCAGCAATAGTGTCTCTACCCATGATGAATTAAAACTTTTGTCGTCCCAAAATTGGATATAATTAACATGTTTTTCTTTTTTTTTTATTGGTTTATGAATATAAATTTTTCAAGGTATATGCGCAAAACACAAGCTACGAATTAATCTAGTTCTTAATCTATTTCCCTTCAAATACCCCCCCAAAAAAATTCAGATCTCTTTTTTTTTTATTTTATAATACTTCGGGAGCTAATGAAACTATTTTAGTAAAATTTAATTGTCTCAATTCGCGGGGGATTGCCCCAAAAATGCGAGTTCCTTTTGGATTTCCTTCTTGATCAATCACAACTGCAGCATTGTCATCATATCGTATTATCATACCGCTGTCACGTTTAAGTTCTTTACAGGTACGAACAATTACAGCTCTGACTACTTCTGATTTTTCTAGGGGCATATTTGGTACGGCTTCTTTGATCACAGCAACAATAACGTCACCAATATGAGCATATCGGCGATTACTAGCTCCTATGATTCGAATACACATCAATTTTCGAGCCCCGCTGTTATCCGCTACATTTAAATAGGTCTGAGGTTGAATCATATAAATTTTTGAATCTATTCTTCCAATGCAAAGGATGAAGAAAATAAAAGAAATATTGTTTGTCTAAGTCTAAAAAAGAAATAGGCGATTTTGTTTCATCCCCAAGACTCATTTCTCTATGTTCTACATTTTTATCCCGAAATAATAAATTGAGTTCGAATAGGCATTTTGGATGCTGCTATTAAAATAGCCCTTTT